CTTCCTCAGTCTTAGTAATTAGTGTACCCCTTGTATTTGCTTCTCCTGATGGTTGGTCAAATAATAAAAACGTTGTATTTTCCGGTACATCATTATGGATTGGATTAGTCTTTCTGGTAGCTATTCTGAATTCTCTCATTTCTTGAATTTGTTTAGTATTTAGTAGCCCGATACAAAACAAAATAAATAAAAAGAAAGGCCCTTTTTCGAAAAAATTCGGATTTTGATACACATTAAAATGCTATTTTGGTTCCTAATTATTACCTCTTCTCTTTCATTATTATGAAATTCTATTGCCATTAGAATATTGATTGACAGACAATTAAGAAAAAGAAAACTCTAATAGAAAATGAAACGGTCGACCCAGACATAGACGGTCGACCCAGGTGGATATATCCTATAAAATATAGGCCGTAGCGGGCGTAGTTCAATGTAGCGAGCGTGGTTCAGTGGTAAAACATCTCCTTGCCAAGGAGAAGATACGGGTTCGATTCCCGTCGTTCGCCACCTTAATTTAGTAAGGTACTATGATAAAAAATTAAGTCTAGTTAACTACTAGACTGCTTCGATTTAATTAATATTAAATTAATTAGTTGTTAGTCTAGTACTGTACCCCTTCCTATCTTATCCTTCCTTTGCACCCGACTCAAAAAAAAAGGGTTGGATATAGCCCTCTACCATATCTATACAAATAGATAGTCCATTTATACGGACTGTTAAGTGCGGAGACGGGAATCGAACCCGTGACCTCAAGGTTATGAGCCTCGTGAGCTACCAAACTGCTCTACTCCGCTCTGTAGGGCCGAAAACAAGTGGACGAAAAAGGTTGAATACAAGTCTATACCATGTCTAGAAAAACAAATAGAATAGTCTTCTTATACAGAATGGAGCGGGTAGCGGGAATCGAACCCGCATCGTTAGCTTGGAAGGCTAGGGGTTATAGTCGACGTTGGTTGATTATTTTTAACGTCTCTAATTCAAAACCGAACATGAAATTTTGATTTCATTCGGCTCCTTTATGGATATTCTCACCGCTTAACATCTATGTCAGCTTTTCTGTCTGAATGGAACCAAAGCTCTCTGCTTTCTAGATGATCCCTATAGAATAGGAGATAGAAATTATCCTAAATATCTATCTAATCTACTTACTTCGTTCCCTAATTTCATTCAAGAGATCCTGAGGAGAAGAATTGGGTTTCCGCCGAGCTGAAACAATATACTGATGGTTCTAGTAAACCAAAACCCTTGTTTTTTAGCTATTGGGCTTCCATTTCCTTTTTAAACAAAACAAAAGAAGATTTAGTTACGATTGGAAATAAACTTTTTTGTATCTTCATCCATAGATCCTTTACTCATATTTTTAAAATCGGAATACTTAATCCAATGCAAAATTATGCTTCGCGACTCCGTACTCATAATCGAATTTGTATTTTGGATGCAAATTCAATTATTCTTTGGATACTAATCGCGAGAATGTATATTCTTCCTCAATATGCTATTGAGAGGAAAAGGATTAAACCCTTTATAAGAACTAAAGTTTTAATCGGAATATGAATATAAAAAAACTTAAGGATGCCTTAAGTATATCATTTCAAATTCAGTTATTAATAGAACGAATCACACTTTTACCACTAAACTATACCCGCTACATGTAGATTATGATACCAACGCTACCCTTTGTCAAGGGTAGCCATTTGAGAAGGAGGCTAATTCCACCTTATCGAATCAACCAGAGAAAGTTCATGGGTGTGGGCGGTTGGTACTTCAATCGCGGGCCTTTACTTTAGGATTTAGATAGCCCCTCTCTAGTCTGTAAAATACATCTCTTCTTACCATGCCAATAGCGTATGAACCAAATGTATGCATTTCGATTAGGATCTATTCTACGGTTATGACTACAAGGATCATTATTTGTGAGGACGCAAATGTGCCAGACTGTTGTAAGGAATAGTTTGATTATTCTTACAATATAAACTAAGAGATATAGGGGGCAGTACAGTCCCCATAAATCCTTTTCTTCCTTTTCTTTTTTGTTCAGAATTGAACAAAGAAATTGGGAAATATGTTTTCTTCCTCCACTTATCATGAAGTCCGAGCCATAGGGAAGGAGTGAGATGACTTTAAAAAATTCATCATGGACTTCCTCATGAAAATTGACATCAGAGTCCTCTGATGAGGACTCCTCAAACTCTTCATAAAGAGGATCCGGAAAGTCTCTGGTTAGCGGATCCTCCCCATTTACTAATTTTCTCTCTTCTTTTCCACTCAATTCTAGTTTATTGGATTCTTGTTTAAAAGAATCAAAGAAGATGAATAGAACTAAGAACATATAAAAAAGAGCATAGAGGCCCATTACCAAACGTTCCTCCTAAGAATCATATTGGGTATCTGTTCCCTTCCTTTTCACCCTAGGATCGAAAATCTAGAATCCTCCTCTCAAGCCGTATGAGGAGAAAACCCTGAACCTGGAGGAGTTAGGTATGTAGGATATGCTTTTTACTTTTTGTTGGGCGGCAGTAGTATAATTTTTATACTCTGCAGTATAAATTCGACTGCCAACTTTTTTTAGAATCAAATTGTTGATAAAACTCCAACATAGTTTGTTCCAAATCCACTAGAATCCTTGTAGAATAGTCAAGTACCCCATTTCCAAGGGGTACCTGTTGAAAATCGTTTCAACAAATCCGTCCAAAACTTTTTAAGAAAAATGAAAAAGTTTTGAACTCGAAAGTTTTTCCAAAAGATGCCCGCTAAAAATTGTTTCAATCTCTCACCAAAACAGATAAGAAGTATATCACTGAAAATTAATACCCAGCCATATGGGATATGGGTATATGAAGAGCGCAAATTCCTTTATACCCCGCCCAATTAGAATTAGAGGAAATAAAACATAAATGGAGAAAGTTCTCATCATCAGATCAGCCAATAAAAGAAAAAAGTCCCTAATTCTGCAGAACATTCTGAGCACGTGAAAAGTGAATAGCCTAAAGATAAAAAAAACAAAGTCTATCATTTTTTTAACAGCAGTTCTTATTGCCCCTTTGGCCGTTTTGGCCCATTGTTGTGTCCGATTCAACAATTGATACATATTTGTTCTCCTCTTAAACAAAAAAAAAAATGGAACTTCCGGGCTTTGGTTTGGTGAATCGTACGAGATAGTGTTTACATACCTACGAACTTACCCTCTTCAAGTGTATCCAATAGATATAAAATAAAATCTCTACATATATCTCTCTATATACATATAATATATACATTATGCAGTAGACCCATAATGGGAAATGAAAGTGGCTAATTTTTGAATAAAAAGCCCTTTTAACTCAGTGGTAGAGTAATGCCATGGTAAGGCATAAGTCATCGGTTCAAATCCGATAAAGGGCTTTTCACTTAGTGGTAGAATAATGCCTTGGTAAGACGGAAATCATCGGTTCGAATCCGATAAAGTAATTTTCTACTAAATTCATTCATTTTTTTTCTTTTTTTTTTTAATATCTCCATTTTTTCTTGAATTTTATGACTTAGTTTAGTGCGAGATGCCCACATTTTTGGTCTGAACACTAAACTAAGTACAGAGTTTAAAACAAGAAATGAAATTGGACTCTTTTTCCTGTTAGAGCAATCAAATCAATACCTGTACTGAACTAATCTAGACTCCTTTTTATTAATCTATTCTTATTCTATACCCTTTAATTTAAAGGAATTTACTTTAAATTTACTTAAAAAGTAGGGGATGATGCGTGAATTAACCTAACCATCAACTAAAAAAAATGCTATGAAAGCATAACAGAAAAGTAGTAAAGACTCTTAACTTTGATCTAGTTATACTCTTCGAGTATATTGACAATTCAAAAAAACTGCTCATACTATCATTATAGTATAATGACGAGTGGTTGTATATAGTGCTATCGTCTAGTGATGCCCCCATCGTCTAGTGGTTCAGGACATCTCTCTTTCAAGGAGGCAGCGGGGATTCGACTTCCCCTGGGGGTAGGGAGTATTATAAAAAGAGGATAATCATAGATTATCAAAAAGCCTAGAATAAATTCTTCCTGGGTCGATGCCCGAGCGGTTAATGGGGACGGACTGTAAATTCGTTGACGATATGTCTACGCTGGTTCAAATCCAGCTCGGCCCAAAAATCTAGGGCTTCATTAATATGAACTAAATCCATTTTATTTTTCTCTTCCATAAAAAATAATGTCTGATCCATAGAAATAAAGGATAAACAGAAATGGGCAAATTTCTTTCTAATCCATATCTCTCTGATTCTTTCTCTTACAAAGAAAAGACAAAGAAAAGAGTTTTTCTTATGGAAAGGCAGATTCTCATTTATTTTTAGGGATAAAAAATCGCGGCATACTTGTTATGCCACTCGCACTATACCCACATAGGATATGTGGGTATGTAGTATATGATTCGTCTATTTCTTAGAGCACGACAGACGAATCAAATCTTCTTATGGTTCTATTATTTAAAAATAGGCATGCCATACACCCCGCAGGGATTGTAGTTCAATTGGTCAGAGCACCGCCCTGTCAAGGCGGAAGCTGCGGGTTCGAGCCCCGTCAGTCCCGAACTAGGGTTGAATGAATGGACAAATTAATCTTTCCTTTTTTCATGGAAATTTTTGATGAAAAAAAGGAGGGAGGCAGGAGGCAAGATCAAATATCCATGGGGCACCCTTACTTCACTTTTTTTATTTCGTATTTCTCAGTAAAAAGAGAGCCGTATAGGAATTTTTTTTCATTACTTACGGTTGCGGTTGATAAGGAAAGGCATACATATCATACGTGGATTAGTATAATTTAGGATATTACTCTATTTTTATGATGATACCGCCCTCATCTTAACTTCCTATTCGACTCTTATGAAATCGAGTACCGGTATTTTACCGGAATCCATACATAAAATGTATTCGTTTATTGTTGTTTATTGTTAGAGAATGCATTTCATCTAATTAGTTCCTTTTTGGGGGTTAAAACACACCCCTTCCATTTTCTAGTTCCAACTTTGTTTGTGTATGTTCAATGAATAATTGGAAAGAATCCACCTCACTCTCACTCCATTTGCCGAATCCTTTTTTTATGGATCCGCTCTCATCTTTAGACCCCAAAAAGCAGCTATTGATAGTAACCTAATAAAATAAAAACTAAGCAAACGATCTTTTTCCTAAATTAAAATATGCGATCCTTTTTATTTAAAATCCTCTTTTCTCCATCTCATTTCGACTTCTACTGCTTATTTGGATGTCTATGTGACCCATAGAAAGGTGGTCATATAATACATACATACATAATTGTATGTATAACTATAAGAAAAAGGAAGGGAAATTTGATAAGATAAGAAAGATTTTTGGTTATACATATAGAAAAGCAAAAGTGGAAAAGAATGAAAAAGAGAATAGAGGGGGTTTCGAATCCAATCACAAAACCGATGCACTTTTGTCTTAGTATGGATAAGGGATCTTCCTATGTTATATTATTCCACTATCAACCATGAATTGATTTGATAGATCCAATATTCATAATATTGAATTGATTCCGTATTATCAGAATGCGGGTCTTCCCCTTGAATTTACGGGATACCCCTTTTTCCTCTCCATGGGATTACATCCCGAGTTATTGTGAAAAAAAAGAAATAAAGAGGTTATGGAAGTCAATATTCTCGCATTTATTGCTACTGCATTGTTCATTCTAGTTCCTACTGCCTTTTTACTTATTATTTATGTAAAAACAGCCAGCCAAAATGATTAATTGGAATTCCAATTAATCATTGAAGAAATGAAAAAGGGATTAAAGAAAATAAAAATCCAAGTCTTAAATGAAAGGATCTGGTTGGAATCATAAAGTGTGGTAGAAAGAACTACATATAGTTCTTTCTACCACACTTTCGATTCTTTCTATATATATTATCTTGAATCTACATAGAATCGATTAGTAGATTGAAATAGTAGTCTAATTCCACTTCTTTTTTCACTGCATCCACTTAATTTCAATCAAGTCAAAATCAAAAAAATCGAAGACAATTCTTCATTGAAAGAATCCATGGAGGGGGAGAAAAATAATACGAGAATAGACTATTATAGTAAAAGAAAAAAGTAAAAGGAAAAAACCTACGAATCTTTCATGCTTAAAAATAGCGCGAGATCCTTCAAAAAAAAAAGAACATAAAAGATTTTCTAAGAATAAGAAAATAGTATAAATGGAAAATGTGCGATATGTTGTGAATAGCTTCGTGTAAGAAAGTCTAATTTTCTTATGTATAGAACTTTCTTTTTACTCGCCACTTCTAGTAGAATATAAATTCTGAATTACTATAATCGCCCTTTCTATTCTATTATACTGGAATAGAACATAGTTACTGGAATAGAACGACTCTTTCTTACTTTATTAAAAGAGTTTCTTACAAGAGTGAAACAAAACTAAAGAAAGAGAGAAAAAATAAAGTTTGGTAAAATTATTAATTAATACAAAATGATCAATTAAAGAAAAGAGTTGATACTACAATTCGACTACTCAATCAATTGGTAGTATCCCTAGAGTCCACTCCTCCCCCATACTACTAGCGAAAGAGAAAATGTAAAGACCACCATTAAAGCAGCCCAAGCGAGACTTACTATATCCATGTAAATTATGTCTCCTATTTCTATGAAGGAATTCTTCTACTATTGATCAATAATCATAGTGGAATTAAGGGTACAGAGTCAAAAGTCCATTCTATTCCGCCCTAAGACTATGGACGAATCCGTTAAAGGAATTTACTCCTAACAAATTCTTATATGATTTCTGGTAGAATTGGAGAGCATTAAGTATAAATATGATACGGAGCCCTTTCCCTAAAAAAAGGGGATGTCCTGAATAGAAGACGCGGGAATAGAGAGATTTTTTCTTTCGTTTGTTACCTTTTTTTTAATATAAGCAAAGGACGTAAGAATATACCATAAAATTAGGATAGATAAATATTTATTGGATACCTACCTTACCCATGTTTATTTTTGACCTAAACCGCCCGCCCCGCTTTCTATCTTTCTATGAAAGAGTAAGGGGGCCTTATCTACAACCCCGAAATGGATTTTTGATCAGCCTATTCAATCTAATTCTCGACAGAATCAGTAACCTTTACTTTTGTGTATGTAGGTAGCATAAGATGTACGAAGTGTATGTAGTAAGATGCACGATAAATAAAATGTATGATAATTAGGAAGTTTTTATATTTCTTCGCGAAGTCCCTTCTTCAATCTTAGATTGAAAAAAGACTGCCCTTTAAGGACCTTTGGATACGAGGATTTCTGACATCTTAGTCTCTTTTCAATTCTCGAATCGAATCAATTTAAATTAATAAAAGAATAAGGAAACGCCACCTCATCCCTATTGGTAGCCGTTTGGGCCACTGCCGACAAAACAAACCATAGTTTGAGGATAGAACTATGGTATGGATTCTCAAAATCCAGTACCGCCAGACCTAGTTACTCTCGTGCCCCAACTTATGGGAGGTACGAATTTGTCGAGTTTGATCAGTACTATAATCCTAAGTAATCCTAAGTAATCCTAAGTAATCCTAAGTATTTTATTGATCAGGCGGCACCCAGATTTGAACTGGGGGTAAAGGATTTGCAGTCCCCTGCCTTACCACTTGGCCATGCCGCCAAAAAATCCGATCAAAAATCGAGAAAAGAACAAGTATTCATCCACATTTTTTTCCTAAAACCCTTTTTTTCTTTTATCTTGAATCTAATTCTACTTACTTTTTTCTAATCTTTTTCAAAAAGAAAAAAAGATTTCTGCTTTTTTTGGATCCAGTTTCGCTTATTCTCCTTGATTTGATGGATTCCATCTTAAAACACATATTGCTAACACTAGAAAACTTCCCTTTTCTTTCTATTCTATTGAGATGACAAAGGAGAAAAGGTGGATTTCCAGTCGCAGGCTGTAAAATTCAGAACAAATTGGAACCATTAACTATAAATTTACATTTTTTTTTTGAATTGCAGTAGTGAACGACTCTTAAAAACGACTCTTAAATCGGTATTCTCCCCCCATTATTTTTAATGGCATAAAAAAATAGAATAAATGTTTCCCTAATCTGTATATAGGGAAACTCCAGGTCCGAACAGCATTATTATCTATGGATCCCCCTTATGTACATATCCCTATGGGGAATCGTGCTTTAATTTTTCATTGCATTAAATATCTTGAATAAAAAAAAGAGAGAATTTTCTCTGATATAGATTATGGCCTTCTTTTCTTGGCCCACCTAAGTGCAATTACGATAAAAGAAAGGATATGTAGATAGGTGGATAACTAGATTGGCAAGTACTTAAAAAATAAAGTAAAGTAAGTACTTTATTTATTATTTATTTTAGAATTGATTTTAGAATTCTACAACGAAATCCTTTATTTTCCAGCAATTCTACTACTACGAATACGAAACAAAAAAGAACCTTCAAATTCTTTTTGAAAATGAAACTAAGCGTGCTATTCTAAATCGAACTAAAGTCAAACTTTCTAGTGCTTATAAATTATTATGGCTTTATCCCTTTCATAGAAAGGAGATAAAACGAGAAATCTTTGCTATCCAATATTTTTATTAAAATATCATAAAGTTTAAGTGGCAGAATTTTTTTCTAGGACTGTTTTATCAATTCATTTTTATTCCATTTCTACCCCTGCTAAATTCGAACTTTCGTCGAAATCGTCTCTATTCATATGTATGAAATACATATATGAAATAGAAATGCATATGTGGAGTTCCCTAGAATTTCATGTGATTCAGTAAACAGAATATAGATTCCATGATTGCTAGATTGATCCGTAGGGATTGATGAAGAGTGAGCTGATAATGGAATTTTTCTTCGATAAATAGGAAACTTAAGATTAAAATGCTCCGGAATAGAAATGAGGGAATGTCCACAATACCCGGATTTAGTCAGATCCAATTCGAGGGATTTTTGGGATTCATTAATCAAGGCTTGGCAGAAGAACTTGAGAAGTTTCCAACAATTAAAGATCCAGATCACGAAATTGCATTTCAATTATTTGCAAAAGGATATCAATTGCTAGAACCTTCGATAAAAGAAAGGGATGCTGTGTATGAATCACTCACCTATTCTTCCGAATTATATGTATCCGCGAGATTAATTTTTGGTTTCGATGTGCAAAAGCAAACCATTTCTATTGGAACCATTCCTATAATGAATTCCTTAGGAACCTTTATAATAAACGGAATATACCGAATTGTGATCAATCAAATATTGCTAAGTCCTGGTATTTACTACCGCTCGGAATTAGACCATAAGGGAATTTCTATATACACCGGGACTATAATATCAGATTGGGGAGGAAGGTCGGAATTAGCAATTGATAAAAAAGAAAGGATATGGGCTCGCGTAAGTAGAAAACAAAAGATATCTATTTTAGTTCTATCATCAGCTATGGGTTCAAATCTAAGAGAAATTTTAGATAATGTTTCCTATCCCGAAATTTTCTTGTCTTTCCCGAATGCTAAGGAGAAGAAGAGGATTGAGTCAAAAGAAAAAGCGATTTTGGAGTTCTATCAACAATTTGCTTGTGTAGGAGGGGACCTGGTATTTTCGGAGTCTTTATGCGAGGAATTACAAAAGAAATTTTTTCAACAAAAATGTGAATTAGGAAGAGTTGGTCGACGAAATATGAATCGGAGACTGAGTCTTGATATCCCTCAGAACAATACATTCCTGTTACCACGAGATGTGTTGGCCGCTACGGATCATTTGATTGGAATGAAATTTGGAACGGGTATACTTGACGATGACGATATGAATCACTTGAAAAATAAACGTATTCGTTCGGTTGCGGATCTGTTACAAGATCAATTCGGACTGGCTCTTGGCCGTTTACAACATGCGGTTCAAAAAACTATCCGTAGAGTATTCATACGTCAATCGAAACCGACTCCACAAACTTTGGTAACTCCAACTTCAACTTCGATTTTATTAATAACTACTTATGAGACCTTTTTTGGCACATACCCCTTATCTCAAGTTTTTGATCAAACCAATCCATTGACACAAACGGTTCATGGGCGAAAAGTGAGTTGTTTGGGTCCTGGAGGATTGACGGGGAGAACTGCAAGTTTTCGGAGCCGAGATATTCATCCGAGTCACTATGGGCGTATTTGTCCAATTGACACGTCCGAAGGAATCAATGTTGGACTTACCGGATCGTTAGCTATTCATGCGAGAATTGATCACTGGTGGGGATCCATAGAGAGTCCGTTTTATGAAATATCTGAGAAAGCAAAAGAAAAAAAAGAGAGACAGGTAGTTTATTTATCACCAAATAGAGATGAATATTATATGATAGCAGCAGGAAATTCTTTGTCCTTGAATCAGGGTATTCAGGAAGAACAGGTTGTTCCAGCTAGATACCGTCAAGAATTCCTGACTATTGCATGGGAACAGATTCATGTTAGAAGTATTTTTCCTTTCCAATATTTTTCTATTGGAGGTTCTCTCATTCCTTTTATTGAGCATAATGATGCGAATCGGGCTTTAATGAGTTCTAATATGCAGCGCCAAGCAGTTCCACTTTCTCGGTCCGAGAAGTGCATTGTTGGAACTGGATTGGAACGCCAAACAGCTCTAGATTCGAGGGTTTCCGTTATAGCCGAACGCGAGGGAAAGATCATTTCTAGTGATAGTCACAAGATCCTTTTATCAAGTAGTGGGAAGACTATAAGTATTCCGTTAGTTGCCCATCGGCGCTCTAACAAAAATACTTGTATGCACCAAAAACCTCGGGTTCCGCGGGGTAAATCCATTAAAAAAGGGCAAATTTTAGCGGAGGGAGCAGCTACAGTTGGGGGGGAACTTTCTTTAGGAAAAAACGTTTTAGTAGCTTATATGCCCTGGGAGGGTTACAATTTTGAAGACGCAGTACTAATTAGCGAACGTTTAGTATATGAGGATATTTATACTTCTTTTCACATCCGAAAATATGAAATTCAGACGGATACGACAAGCCAAGGCTCCGCTGAAAAAATCACTAAAGAAATACCACATCTGGAAGAACATTTACTCCGCAATTTGGACAGAAATGGAATTGTGAGGTTGGGATCCTGGGTAGAAACTGGCGATATTTTAGTAGGTAAATTAACGCCTCTGATAGCGAGCGAATCATCGTATATTGCGGAAGCTGGATTATTACGGGCTATTTTTGGTCTTGAGGTATCCACTTCAAAAGAAACTTCTCTCAAACTACCTATAGGTGGAAGAGGGCGCGTTATCGATGTGAAATGGATCCAGAGGGACCCCCTTGACATAATGGTTCGTGTATATATTTTACAGAAACGTGAAATCAAAGTTGGGGATAAAATAGCCGGAAGACACGGGAATAAGGGGATCATTTCCAAAATTTTGCCTAGGCAAGATATGCCCTATTTGCAAGATGGAACACCTGTTGATATGGTCTTCAATCCCTTAGGAGTACCCTCACGAATGAATGTGGGACAAATATTTGAAAGCTCGCTCGGATTAGCAGGGGATCTGCTAAAGAAACATTATAGAATAGCACCTTTTGATGAGAGATATGAGCAAGAGGCTTCAAGAAAACTTGTGTTTTCGGAATTATATGAAGCCGGTAAACAAACAAAAAATCCATGGGTATTTGAACCCGAGTACCCGGGAAAAAGCAGAATATTTGATGGAAGAACAGGAGGTCCCTTCGAACAGCCTGTTCTAATAGGGAAGTCCTATATCTTAAAATTAATTCATCAAGTTGATGAGAAAATTCATGGACGTTCTACTGGGCCCTACTCACTTGTTACCCAACAACCCGTTAGAGGAAGAGCCAAGCAAGGGGGACAACGAGTAGGAGAAATGGAAGTTTGGGCTTTAGAAGGATTTGGTGTTGCTCATATTTTACAAGAGATACTTACTTATAAATCTGATCATCTTATAGCTCGCCAAGAAATACTTAATGCTACGATCTGGGGAAAAAGAGTGCCTAATCACGAGGATCCTCCAGAATCTTTTCGAGTGCTTGTTCGAGAACTACGATCTTTGGCTCTAGAACTGAACCACTTCCTTGTATCTGAGAAGAACTTCCAGGTTAATAGGGAGGATGTTTGATGGGAATAAATATAAATTATTTTCTTATTTCTATTTTATGATTGACCAATATAAACATAAACAACTTCAAATTGGACTCGTTTCCCCTCAACAAATAAAGGCTTGGGCTAAAAAAATCCTACCTAATGGGGAAGTCGTTGGCGAAGTCACAAGGCCCTCCACTTTTCATTATAAAACCGATAAACCTGAAAAAGATGGATTGTTTTGCGAAAGAATCTTTGGACCCATAAAAAGCGGAATTTGTGCTTGTGGAAATTCTCGAGCGAGCGTAGCTGAAAATGAAGACGAAAGATTTTGCCAAAAATGCGGGGTAGAATTTGTTGATTCTCGGATACGAAGATATCAAATGGGATACATCAAACTGGCATGTCCAGTGACTCATGTGTGGTATTTGAAAGGTCTTCCTAGTTATATCGCGAATCTTTTAGATAAACCCCTTAAGAAATTGGAGGGCCTAGTATATGGCGATTTCTCTTTTGCTAGGCCCTGCGCTAAAAAACCTACTTTCTTACGATTACGGGGTTTATTCGAAGATGAAATTTCATCCTGTAACCACAGTATTTCTCCCTTTTTTTCTACCCCAGGCTTTGCCACATTTCGAAATCGGGAAATTGCGACAGGAGCAGGTGCTATTAGAGAACAATTAGCGGATTTGGATTTGCGAATTATTATAGAGAATTCTTTGGTTGAATGGAAAGAATTAGAAGACGAGGGGTATAGTGGAGATGAATGGGAAGATAGAAAAAGACGAATAAGAAAAGTTTTTTTGATTAGACGCATGCAATTGGCGAAACATTTTATTCAAACAAATGTAGAACCAGAATGGATGGTTTTGTGCTTATTACCGGTTCTTCCTCCCGAATTGAGACCCATTGTTTATAGGTCTGGGGATAAAGTAGTGACTTCGGATATTAATGAACTTTATAAGAGAGTTATCCGTCGGAACAACAACCTTGCCTATTTATTAAAAAGAAGTGAATTAGCACCAGCAGATTTAGTAATGTGCCAGGAAAAATTGGTACAAGAAGCCGTGGATACACTTCTTGATAGTGGGTCCCGCGGGCAACCGACGAGGGATGGTCACAATAAAGTATACAAATCACTTTCAGATGTAATTGAGGGTAAAGAGGGGAGGTTTCGCGAGACTCTGCTTGGGAAACGGGTCGATTACTCGGGGCGTTCTGTCATTGTTGTGGGTCCTTCGCTTTCATTACATCAATGTGGATTACCTCTAGAGATAGCAATAAAGCTTTTTCAGCTATTTGTAATTCGCGATTTAATCACGAAACGTGCTACTTCTAATGTCAGGATTGCTAAAAGGAAAATTTGGGAAAAGGAACCCATTGTATGGGAAATACTTCAAGAAGTTATGCGGGGACATCCTGTACTGTTGAACAGAGCACCTACCCTGCATAGATTAGGCATACAAGCCTTCCAACCCACTTTAGTAGAGGGGCGTACTATTTGTTTACATCCATTAGTGTGTAAGGGTTTCAATGCGGACTTTGATGGGGATCAAATGGCTGTTCATCTACCTTTATCCTTGGAAGCTCAGGCGGAAGCCCGTTTACTTATGTTTTCTCATATGAATCTCCTGTCTCCCGCTATTGGAGATCCTATTTGCGTGCCAACCCAAGACATGCTTATCGGACTTTATGTATTAACGATTGGAAACCGTCGAGGTATTTGTGCAAATAGATATAATAGTTGCGTAAACTCTCCAAATAAAAAAGTAAACTACAATAATAACAATTATTATAAGTATACGAAAGATAAAGAACCCCATTTTTCTAGTTCCTATGATGCACTGGGAGCTTATAAACAGAAACGAATCGGTTTAAACAGTCCCTTGTGGCTCCGATGGAAACTAGATCAACGCATCGTTGGGTCAAGAGAAGTTCCGATTGAAGTTCAATATGAATCTTTTGGGACTTATCATGAGATTTATGCCCACTATCTAGTAGTGGGAAATAGAAAAAAAGAAATCCGTTCTATATACATTCGAACCACTCTTGGTCATATTTCTTTTTATAGAGAAATAGAGGAAGCCGTACAAGGATTTAGTCGGGCCTATTCATATACTATCTAAACAAGGAAGTTAGATTCGGCGATGCCCCTTTCGGGGGGCATTCCGATTTTGCTAGTACCATCTTTTTTGCCGCGCAAATCCAGATTGAGATTGAGGAAAGGGAGTAAATTAAGTTTTCGAATCACTGACTCAGGCCCATTGTCGAATCCTACTCAGCCAAAAAAGGGGGTACTTATGTATGGCGGAACGGGCCAACTTGGTCTTTCATAATAAAGAGATAGACGGAACTGCTATGAAACGACTTATTAGCAGATTAATAGATCATTTCGGAATGGGATATACATCCCATATACTGGATCAAATAAAGACTCTGGGCTTCCATCAAGCCACTACTACATCGATTTCTTTAGGAATCGAGGATCTTTTAACAATACCCTCTAAAGGATGGTTAGTCCAAGACGCGGAACAACAAAGTTTTCTTTTGGAGAAACACTATTATTATGGGGCTGTACACGCGGTAGAAAAATTACGCCAATCCGTTGAGATATGGTATGCTACAAGTGAATATTTGAAACAAGAAATGAATTCTAATTTTCGAATAACGGATCCTTCTAATCCAGTCTATCTAATGTCTTTTTCAGGAGCCAGAGGAAATGCATCTCAGGTACACCAATTAGTAGGTATGAGAGGGTTAATGGCGGATCCTCAAGGACAAATGATTGATTTACCTATTCAAAGCAATTTACGCGAGGGACTTTCTTTGACAGAATATATAATTTCCTGCTATGGAGCCCGAAAAGGGGTTGTAGATACTGCTGTACGAACAGCGGATGCTGGCTATCTTACACGTAGACTTGTTGAAGTAGTTCAACATATTATTGTGCGTAGAAGAGATTGTGGTACTATCAGAGGTATTTCTGTGAGTCCTCAAAATGGGATGACGGAAAAACTTTTTGGCCAAACACTAATTGGTCGTGTATTAGCGGACGATATATATATTGGTTCACGATGCATTGCTGCTCGAAATCAAGATATTGGAATTGGATTAGTCAATCGATTCATAACTGCCTTTCGAACACAACCGTTTCGAGCACAACCAATATATATTAGAACCCCCTTTACTTGCCGGAGCACATCTTGGATCTGCCAATTATGTTATGGGCGGAGTCCCACTCATGGGGATCTGGTCGAATTGGGAGAAGCTGTAGGTATTATTGCGGGTCAATCAATTGGGGAGCCAGGGACTCAACTAACATTAAGAACTTTTCATACTGGTGGAGTATTCACAGGGGGTACTGCCGACCTTGTACGATCCCCTTCAAATGGAAAAATCCAATTCAATGAGGATTTGGTTCACCCCACACGTACCCGTCATGGGCAGCCTGCTTTTCTATGCCATATAGACTTGCGTGTAACTATTCAGAGTCAGGATATTCTACATAGTGTTAATATTCCGTTAAAAAGCTTAATTCTAGTGCAAAATGATCAATATGTAGAATCCGAACAAGTAATTGCGGAGATTCGTGCCGGAACATCCACTTTGCATTTTAAAGAAAAGGTACAAAAGCATATTTATTCCGAATCAGCCGGGGAAATGCACTGGAGTACTGATGTTTACCATGCGCCCGAATATCAATATGGTAATCTTCGTCGATTACCAAAAACAAGCCATTTATGGATATTGTCAGTAAGTATGTGGAGATCCAGTATAGCATCTTTTTCACTCCACAAGGATCAAGATCAAATGAATACTTATTATTTTTCTGTTGATGGAAGATATATCTTTGACCTCTCAATGGCTAATGATCAAGTAAGCCATAGACTGTTGGATACTTTTGGTAAAAAAGATAGGGAAATTATTAATTATTTAACGCCAAATCGAATCGTGTCCAACGGTCATTGGAATTTTGTCTACCCTTCCATTCTTCAAGATAATTCGGATTTGTTGGCGAAAAAGCGAAGAAATAGGTTCGTCATTCCATTACAATATCATCAAGAACAAGAGAAAAAGCTAATATCCTGTTTGGGTATTTCAATTGAAATACCCTTTATGGGTGTTTTACGTAGAAATACTATTTTTGCTTATTTTGACGATCCACGATACAGAAAAGATAAAAGGGGTTCAGGAATTGTTAAATTTAGATATAGGACCCTAGAGGAAGAATATCGGACCCAAGAGGAAGAATATTGGACTCAAGAGGAAGAATATCGGACCCGAGAGGAAGAGTATAGGACTCGAGAGGAAGACTCAGAGGATGAATATGAGAGCCCAGAGAACGAATATAGGACCCGAGAGGGAGAGGGCGAATATGAAATCCTAGAAGACGAATATAGGACTCTAGAGGACGAATATGAAACCCTAGAAGATGAATATGGGATCCTAGACGACGAATATAGGACTCTAGAGAAAGACTCAGAGGAAGAATACGGGAGCCCAGAGAACGAATATAAGACCCGAGAGGACGAATATGGAAGTCTAGAGGAAGACTCAGAAGAAGAATATGGGAGCTCTGAAGATGGCTCAGAGAAGGAATATGGGACTTTAGAAGAAGACTCAGAGGAAGACTCAGAAGACGAATATGGGAGCCCGGAGGAAGATTCTATCTTAAAGAAAGAGGGTTTTATTGAGCATCGAGGAATAAAAGAATTTAGTCTAAAATACCAAAAAGAAGTAGATCCGTTTTTTTTCATTCTTCAAGAACTGCATATCTTGCCGAGATCCTCATCCCTAAAGGTACTTGACAATAGTATTATTGGAGTCGATACACAACTCACAAAAAATACAAGAAGTCGACTAGGTGGATTGGTCCGAGTGAAGAGAAAAAAAAGCCATACGGAACTCAAAATCTTTTCCGGAGATATTCATTTTCCTGAGGAGGCGGATAAGATATTAGGTGGCAGTTTGATACCACCAGAAAGAGAAAAAAAAGATTCTAAGGAATCAAAAAAAAGGAAAAATTGGGTTTATGTTCAACGGAAAAAAATTCTCAAAAGCAAGGAAAAGTATTTTGTTTTGGTTCGACCTGCAGTCGCATATAAAATGGACGAAGGGAGAAATTTAGCAACACTTTTCCCGCGGGATCTCCTGCAAGAAGAGGATAATCTCCAACTTCGACTTGTAAATTTGATTTCTCATGAAAATAGCAAGTTAACTCAAAGAATTTATCACACGAATAGTCAATTCGTTCGAACTTGCTTAGTAGTGAATTGGGAACAAGAAGAAAAAGAGGGGGCTCGTGCTTCTCTTCTTGAGGTAAGAACAAATGATCTGATTCGCGATTTCCTAAGAATTGAGTTAGTCAAGTCTACTATTTCGTCTACACGAAGAAGGTATGATAGGACAAGTGTAGGACTGATTCCCACTAATAGGTTAGATCGCAACAATACCAATTCCTTTTATTCCAAGGCGAAGATTCAATCACTTAGCCAACATCAAGAAGCTATTGGCACCTTGTTGAATCGAAATAAAGAATATGCATCTTTGATGATTTTGTTGGCATCCAACTGTTCTCAAATTGGTTTATTCAAGAATTCGAAATATCCCAATGCGGTAAAAGAATCGAATCCTAGAATTCCTATTCGAGAGATTTTTGGGCTCTTAGGCGCTATTGTACCTAGTATATCGAATTTGTCTTCATCTTACTATTTATTAACGCATAATCAGATCTTGTTAAAAAAATACTTGTTCCTTGACAATTTGAAACAGACCTTCCAAGTACTTCAAGGACTTAAATACTCTTTAATAGACGAAAATAAAAGGATTTCGAATTTCGACAGTAACATCATCTTGGAGCCATTCCATTTGAATTGGCACTCTCTCCATCATGACTCATGGGAAGAGACATCGGTAATAATTCACCTTGGACAATTTATTTGTGAAAATGTATGTCTATTTAAATCGCGCATAAAAAAATCTGGTCAAATTTTCATTGTTAATATGGACTCCTTTGTTCTAAGAGCAGCTAAGCCTTATTTGGCCACTATAGGAGCAACTGTTCATGGTCATTATGGAAAAATCCTTTACAAAGGAGATAGGTTAGTTACGTTTATATATGAAAAATCGAGATCTAGTGATATAACGCAAGGTCTTCCAAAAGTGGAACAAATCTTCGAAGCGCGTTCAATTGATTCACTATCGCCGAATCTCGAAAGGAGAATTGAGGATTGGAATGAACGTATACCAAGAATTCTTGGGGTTCCCTGGGGATTCTTGATTGGAGCTGAGCTAACCATAGCCCAAAGTCGTATCTCTTTGGTTAATAAGATCCAAAAAGTTTATCGATCCCAAGGGGTACAGATCCATAATAGACATATAGAAATTATTATACGCCAAGTAACATCAAAAGTAAGGGTTTCCGAAGATGGAATGTCTAATGTTTTTTTACCTGGGGAATTAATAGGACTATTGCGAGCGGAACGAGCAGGGCGGGCTTTAGATGAATCGATCTATTATCGGGCAATCTTATTGGGAATAACAAGGGCTTCCCTGAATACCCAAAGTTTCATATCTGAAGCAAGTTTTCAAGAAACTGCTCGAGTTTTAGCAAAAGCTGCCCTACGAGGTCGTATTGATTGGTTGAAAGGCCTGAAAGAAAACGTAGTTCTGGGGGGGATTATACCTGTTGGTACAGGATTCCAAAAATTTGTGCATCGTTCCCCACAAGACAAGAACCTTTATTTCGAAATTCAAAAAAAAAATCTGTTCGCGTCGGAAATGAGAGATATTTTGTTTCTCCATACAGAATTAGTTTCTTCTGACTCTGACGTAACAAACAATTTCTATGAAACATCAGAAGCCCCGTTTACCCCTATTTATATGATTTAAGTCATTTATAACCCCCTATTTATACGATTTAAGTATACATAAAGCAATTTTTTTTTTTTACTTTAATTTAAACTATACTTTTGACCTTAGAATGCTAACAGGTCTGATTTTGGATTTTGTATTTTAATTAATTAATTAAAATAAATTAATTAAAATTAATAAGTAAAAGAAGTCAGTTAATTCATTAAGGCTATGTTTATACCATGTATCAATGGTCAATTATGAGTAGAAGGTCCCATCGGAACAATTATTATTTATTTCAAGCTATTTCGGCTCTTTCTTAATCTTCAAAAAGAAATTAATTCTGTAATGGTAAGATGAAAAAAAGAAAAAATAAAAGGGAAGTGTGGAAAAAATGACAAGAAGATATTGGAACATCAATTTGAAAGAGATGATAGAAGCAGGAGTTCATTTTGGTCATGGTATTAAGAAATGGAATCCTAAAATGGCCCCTTACATCTCGGCAAAGCGTAAAGGTACTCATATTACAAATCTCGCTAGAACAGCTCGTTTTTTATCAGAAGCTTGTGATTTAGTTTTTGATGCAGCAAGTCAGGGAAAAAGCTTCTTAATTGTTGGTACCAAAAAAAGAGCAGCAGATTTAGTAGCATCAGCTGCAATAAGGTCTCGCTGTCATTATGTTAATAAAAAGTGGTTCAGTGGTATGTTAACGAATTGGTCGATTACCAAAACTAGACTTTCTCAATTTAGAGACTTAAGAGCAGAAGAAAAAATGGGAAAATTCCACCATCTCCCAAAAAGAGATGCGGCAATCTTAAAGAGAAAATTATCTACCTTGCAAAGATATCTCGGCGGGATCAAATATATGACGAGGTTGCCTGACATTGTGATCGTCCTTGATCAGCAAAAAGAGTATATAGCTCTTCGGGAATGTGCCATTTTGGGGATTCCTACTATTTCTTTAGTCGATACAAATTGTGACCCAGATCTCGCGAATATATCGATTCCTGCCAACGATGACACTATGACTTCAATTCGATTAATTCTTAACAAATTAGTATTTGCAATTTCTGAGGGCCGTTCTTTCTATATAAGAAATCGTTGATTAAGAAGAATAGCGAATTCTTGAGCAACTGCATAGATTTATAGGATTAGTTACTAGTCTTTTTTGTTTTGCATAGATAAAAGAAGGGGAATATTGATATATATTAAAGGGTATTGATATATATTATGATCTGATGTGATTTCTTGGTATCTTAAATATAAGATTAATACTTCAAGTTGCTGAGTTGAGAAAGAGATGCTTGAATCAAAAGAATTCCTTTTTTGAAGTTCAATTTTTATCAGAGGACAATATGAATATTACACCATGTTCCATTAAAACACTCAAGGGGTTATATGATATATCGGGTGTAGAAGTAGGCCAACACTTCTATTGGCAAATAGGAGGTTTCCAAATTCATGCCCAAGTACTCATCACTTCTTGGGTCGTAATTACTATTTTGCTAGGTTCAGTTATCATAGCTGTTCGGAATCCACAAACCATCCCGACCGACGGTCAGAATTTCTTCGAATATGTACTTGAGTTTATTCGAGACTTGAGCAAAACTCAGATTGGAGAAGAATATGGTCCCTGGGTTCCCTTTATTGGAACTATGTTCCTTTTTATTTTTGTTTCGAATTGGTCAGGTGCTCTTTTACCTTGGAAAATTATAGAGTTACCCCATGGGGAATTAGCAGCGCCCACGAATGATATAAATACTACTGTTGCTTTAGCTTTACTAACATCGGCGGCATATTTTTATGCGGGTCTTAGCAAAAAAGGATTGAGTTATTTCGAGAAGTATATTAAACCAACCCCAATCCTTTTACCAATTAACATCCTAGAAGATTTCACAAAACCATTATCGCTTAGTTTTCGACTTTTCGGAAATATATTGGCGGATGAATTAGTCGTTGTTGTTCTTGTTTCTTTAGTCCCCTTAGTAGTCCCTATACCGGTCATGTTTCTTGGATTATTTACAAGCGGTATTCAAGCTCTTATTTTTGCAACGTTAGCCGCAGCCTATATAGGTGAATCCATGGAAGGTCATCATTGAATTGACTAGTTTTCGCAAGAGTCTTTTTTTTTTTTAGCTTAGCCCAATTCATGCATGATTCCGGATAATCCTCTTAGTTGGAAAACTAAATAGTTCGCAATGCGTATGAATATACAACCTAGAGTTGTAGGGGAGAGAATAGACTATATTACGGAAGAGTTAAAGTATATATGCATTCCGAGAGGCGGAGTCAGGTTAGATCTATATCCTTAATGCCTATAAGACAGTCATCTTTTGTGCGGCTTTCTAAGGAATGATTTTAGAATCGGATTCAATAGAAAATGAGAAAATACGCAAACAAAATAGAAGAAACAAATGTATATGGGATTTTTTTTATTCCTAAGTTGGATTCATTATCTAATCCGATATATAGAATTCCCTTCTATTTCTATATAGAACTGGATTCCATATCTAGTTCTATGCAGCATATTGTTATCAATTGTATGATCCCTATTGGATTTGGACTAGTTCGATTTTAATAGGGGTTCTTTCTGTATTTCGTCTTTTATTATGTTGGATCAAGGGGAAAAAACGGGAACTCAAGGATATCGAAGAGTAAAAGGAATGAAAGGGTGATTGGTTGAAAAGAAAGGGAAATAGAATAATGAGAATCATATGGATTTACACAAACCTCTAATGATTAGAAACTAAAAACGAGATCTCGAAGTAATTCGAACGATTTCGATTATCATTTATTTGTACTTATTAGTTACTTCTACCCCAATAGAGCTTAGAAGTTGGAAATAATAATTTCTTGGTTGATTGTATCCTTAACCATTTCTTTTTTTTGACACGAGGAACTCACCATGAATCCACTAATTGCTGCTGCTTCCGTTATTGCTGCTGGATTGGCCGTAGGGCTTGCTTCTATTGGGCCTGGGGTTGGTCAAGGCACTGCTGCAGGACAAGCTGTAGAAGGTATTGCGAGACAGCCAGAAGCAGAAGGTAAAATACGAGGTACTTTATTGCTTAGTCTAGCTTTTATGGAAGCTTTAACAATTTATGGACTGGTTGTGGCACTAGCGCTTTTATTTGCGAACCCTTTTGTTTAATCCTAAAAAAGAAAATGAGTCCTTTAGATTAGATACTTTTTTCTTTTTTTTTAGGAATTTGGGGAACATTTCAACAAAGGAGATCTTTCACAGGTCAAACGAGACCTAAGACTTAATCTAAAAGAAATTATTAGATTGAATCTATTCGCATTAAAAAACCGATCAAAAAAGGGCGAGCGAAGTAAGTGATCGAAAAACTTTCTTCTTTGTTCGTCCTATCTATAAGAGGAGAGCATATGAAAAATGTAACCCAATCTTTCGTTTTTTTAGCTCACTGGCCATTCGCTGGGAGTTTCGGGCTTAATACCGATATTTTAGCAACAAATCTAATAAATCTAACTGTAGTGGTTGGTGTATTGATTTTTTTTGGAAAGGGAGTGTGTGCGAGTTGTCTATTTCAAGAATAGATTGGATCTATCCGGCTGCAC